TTAAAAATAAGCTAAATTTAAGCTTTTGGGTTCATACCCCAAATATAAAGGAAACCCCTTTTTTTTAAAAATAAAGTGCCTGATTAAAGGGTTATTCTGATAGAATAAATTAAGTAGATTTCTACCTTTATTATATTTTATAGAATTAAACTATATCTAACAGAATCAAAAACTATTGTGCATCTTACACTAAAATATACTTTTTTGAATTTATAATACAAAATTAACCCCCTATTTTAGATTTTTTTTAATTTAAACTCAAATAAAATATTTTTTTATTTTATTCTTTTTTTTAGAACTTTAATTTCCGTCTCAGCTAATTCTTGACTAGGATGTTGAATTGGATTAGAAATCAATTTATTAAGATTTATCCCCCTAATTTCCAATTCAAAAAATCTTTTATCCTCTGAGGCAGCTTTAAAATATTTTCTTACTCAATCAATTGCATCTATTAATTTTTTATTTTCAATTTTATTAAAAATAATTTTATTAAAAAATTTTGAAATTAATAATTTATTTTCTATTTTAATTAATTCTTCTATATTAATAAAAATAGGATCAACCCCCTTTCACTTTTGATTTCCTAATATTATTGAAGGTTTATCTTGATTTAATTGTTTTATTTTAATAACATGACAAAAAATTTCCCCAATAATTTTATTATCATATTATATAAATAATAATTTTTTAATATTTATTATAATTTTTAATGTTATTATTGGAACAATAGGAGGAATTAATCAAACTTCATTACGAAAATTATTATCATTTTCATCTATTAATAATTTAGGTTGAATATTAGCAGCATTAATAATAACAGAAAACTTATGAATTTTTTATTTAATAATATATTCATTCTTAATTAGAATTATATGTTTTTTTTTTAATATATTAAATATTTATTATATCAATCAATTATTTATTACAAACATAAAATTTTCCCTAAAAATATCACTTCTAATTAATTTTTTATCATTAGGAGGATTACCCCCCTTTTTAGGATTTTTCCCTAAATGAATTATTATTAATTTTCTTATTTTAAATAAATTATTTATTATTAGATTTATTTTTATTATAATAAGACTAATCATATTATTTTTCTATATTCGAATTATATACTCATCTATTATATTTAATTATTTAAAAATAAAATGATTTAAAAATTTTATAAAAAATTATTTATTATTAATTATAAATATTTTTAGAATAATTTCTTTATTAGGTATAATTCTTAGAACCTTTATATTTATATAAGGTTTTAAGTTATATAAACTAATAATTTTCAAAATTATAAATAAAGAAATCTCTTTAAGCCTTAGTATTATATAACTTACCCCTTAAAATTTGCAATTTTATATCATTATTGACTATAAGGCTTATTTAATAAAAGAGATTTTTCTCGTTAATAAATTTACAATTTATCGCTTATACTCAGCCATTTTATTAGCGAAAATGACTTTATTCAACAAATCATAAAGATATCGGAACTTTATATTTTATTTTTGGTATTTGAGCAGGAATAGTAGGAACCTCTTTAAGATTATTAATTCGAACTGAATTAGGTAATCCCGGATCTTTAATTGGAGATGATCAAATTTATAACTCTATTGTAACAGCTCATGCTTTTATTATAATTTTTTTTATAGTTATACCAATTATAATTGGAGGATTTGGAAATTGATTAATTCCATTAATATTGGGAGCTCCTGATATAGCTTTTCCCCGAATAAATAATATAAGATTTTGATTATTACCCCCCTCATTAACTTTATTAATTTCCAGAAGAATTGTTGAAAATGGGGCAGGAACTGGATGAACAGTTTATCCTCCTTTATCATCTAATATTGCTCATAGAGGAACATCAGTTGATTTAGCTATTTTCTCTTTACATTTAGCTGGAATTTCATCTATTTTAGGAGCTATTAATTTTATTACAACTATTATTAATATACGAATTAACCATATATCATTTGATCAAATACCTCTTTTCGTATGAGCAGTAGGAATTACTGCTTTACTTTTATTATTATCTTTACCTGTTTTAGCAGGTGCTATTACAATACTTTTAACAGATCGAAATCTTAATACTTCATTTTTTGATCCTGCAGGAGGTGGAGATCCTATTTTATATCAACATTTATTTTGATTTTTTGGTCATCCAGAAGTTTATATTTTAATTTTACCAGGATTTGGTATAATTTCTCACATTATTTCTCAAGAAAGTGGAAAAAAAGAAACTTTTGGATGTTTAGGAATAATTTATGCTATAATAGCAATTGGTTTATTAGGATTTATTGTGTGAGCTCATCATATATTTACTGTAGGAATAGATATTGATACTCGAGCCTATTTTACTTCTGCAACTATAATTATTGCTGTACCAACAGGTATTAAAATTTTTAGTTGATTAGCAACATTACATGGATCGCAAATAAATTATAGACCATCTATCTTATGAAGATTAGGATTTGTTTTTTTATTTACAGTTGGGGGATTAACAGGAGTAATTTTAGCTAATTCTTCTATTGATGTAACATTACATGATACTTATTATGTTGTAGCTCATTTTCACTATGTTTTATCTATAGGAGCAGTATTTGCAATTATAGGCGGATTTATTCATTGATATCCCTTATTTACAGGATTATCATTAAACCCTTATTTATTAAAAATTCAATTTTTATCAATATTTATTGGAGTAAATTTAACTTTTTTTCCTCAACATTTTTTAGGTTTATCAGGTATACCTCGACGATACTCTGATTATCCTGATAATTTTACTTCATGAAATATTATTTCTTCTTTTGGCTCTTATATTTCTTTATTATCAATAATAATAATAATAATAATTATTTGAGAATCAATAATTAGAAAACGTATAATTTTATTTTCATTAAATATATCTTCTTCAATTGAATGATTACAAAATTTACCTCCTTCAGAACATTCTTATAATGAATTACCTATCTTAAGAAACTTCTAATATGGCAGATCATATGTAATGGATTTAAACCCCATTTATAAAGGATTATCCTTTTTTTAGAAATGCCAACTTGATCTAATTTTAATCTTCAAAATGGTGCCTCACCATTAATAGAACAAATTATTTTTTTTCATGATCATACTTTAATTATTCTAATTATAATTACTATTTTAGTAGGTTACTTAATATTTATTTTATTTTTTAATAAATTTATTAATCGATTTTTATTAGAAGGACAAATAATTGAATTAATTTGAACTATTATTCCTGCAATTACATTGATTTTTATTGCTTTACCTTCATTACGTTTATTATATTTATTAGATGAACTTAATAATCCTTTAATTACTTTAAAATCTATCGGACATCAATGATATTGAAGTTATGAATACTCAGATTTTAATAATATTGAATTTGATTCATATATAATTCAATATAATAAAAATATTCCTGAAAATTTTCGTCTATTAGATGTTGATAATCGAATTATTTTACCTATAAATAATCAAATTCGTATTATAGTAACTGCTACTGATGTAATTCATTCATGAACTATTCCATCATTAGGAGTAAAAGTAGATGCTAATCCTGGACGATTAAACCAAACTAGATTTTTTATTAATCGTCCGGGAATTTTTTTTGGTCAATGTTCAGAAATTTGTGGAGCTAATCATAGTTTTATACCTATTGTAATCGAAAGAATTTCTATTAAAAATTTTATTAATTGAATTAATAATTATTCATCATTAGATGACTGAAAGCAAGTAATGGTCTCTTAAACCATTTAATAGTAAATTAGCAATTACTTCTAATGAAAGAATTAGTTAAATATATAACATAAATATGTCAAATTTAAATTATTACACTAGTAATATTCTTTTATACCTCAAATAATACCTATTAATTGATTATTATCTTTTTTTTTTTTTATTATAATTTTTATCTTATTTAATATTATAAATTACTATATTTTTAATATCAATTTTAAAAAATTATTTTATTTTAATAAAAAATTTAAAAAAATAAATTGAAAATGATAAGTAATTTATTTTCCATTTTTGACCCTACAACAAATTTATTAAATTTATCATTAAATTGAATTAGAACTTTCATTGGATTAATATTTATTCCATATTCTTTTTGATTAATTCCTAATCGACATTATATTTTTTGAAATTTTATTATTAATAAACTTCATAATGAATTTAAAATATTATTAAGTATTAATAGATTTAATGGATCAACTTTTATTTTTATTTCATTATTTTCTTTTATTTTATTTAATAATTTTTTAGGTTTATTTCCTTATATTTTTACTAGAACAAGTCATTTAACTATTTCATTATCAATCTCTTTATCATTATGAATTAGATTTATATTATATGGATGAATTAATAATTATCAACATATATTTATTCATATAATCCCTCAAGGAACTCCAAATATTTTAATACCATTTATAGTATTAATTGAAACTATTAGAAATATTATTCGTCCAGGAACCTTAGCTATTCGTTTAACTGCTAATATAATTGCAGGACATTTATTATTAACTTTATTAAGAAGAACTAGCTCTAATTTATCATTTTTTATATTATTTATTTTAATTTTTATACAAATTTTATTATTAATTTTAGAATCAGCTGTTGCTATTATTCAATCTTATGTAATTTCTATTCTTAGAACTCTTTATTCTAGAGAAGTAAATTAATGATAATAAATCATAATCATCCATACCATTTAGTAGATTATAGACCATGACCTTTAACAGGAGCTATTGGAGTAATAACTTTAGTTACTGGTATAATTAAATGATTCCATAATTTTAATATAAATTTAATAATTTTAGGTTATATTATTATTATTATAACCATATATCAATGATGACGAGATATTTGTCGAGAAAGAACTATACAAGGTAAACATACTATTTTAGTTTCAAAGGGATTACGATGAGGCATAATTCTTTTTATTATTTCAGAAGTATTTTTTTTTTTATCTTTTTTTTGAGCTTTTTTTCATAGAAGTTTATCCCCTAATATTGAAATTGGAACTTTATGACCTCCTTTAAATATTACACCATTTAATCCATTCCAAATTCCTTTATTAAATACTATTATTCTAATTAGATCAGGAGTAACTGTAACTTGAACTCATCATGCATTAATAGAAAATAATTACTCTCAAACCAAACAAAGATTATTTATCACTATTATATTAGGAATTTATTTTACTATTCTACAAGCATATGAATATTTTGAAGCACCTTTTTCAATTGCCGATAGAATTTATGGATCAACTTTTTTTATAGCAACAGGATTTCATGGATTACATGTAATCATTGGAACAATTTTTTTAATAACATGTTTTTTTCGTCATTTAAATAATCATTTTTCAAATAAACATCATTTTGGATTTGAAGCAGCAGCATGATACTGACACTTTGTTGATGTAGTATGATTATTCCTTTATATTTCTATTTATTGATGAGGAAATTAACTTATTTATATAATATATTTAGTATATTTGATTTCCAATCAAAAAGTTTAATTTATTTTTAATATAAATAATTATTTTATTATTAATTTTATCAATATTAATTATTATTATTTCTAATATTATAATATTATTATCTATAATCTTATCAAAAAAATCATTTTCAGATCGAGAAAAATGTTCTCCATTTGAATGTGGATTTGACCCTAAATCATCAGCACGAATTCCATTTTCCTTACATTTTTTTTTAATTACAGTAATTTTTTTAATTTTTGATATTGAAATTGCTCTTCTTTTCCCAATTATTATATTATTTAATTTAATTAATTTTATTATATTAATAAAAATTAGATTTTTTTTCTTAATTATTTTATTATTAGGATTATACCATGAATGAAATCAAAACATACTTAATTGAACTAATTAAGGATTATAGTTTATAATAAACATTTGATTTGCACTCAAAAAATATTGATTTATCAATTTATCTTAAATAAGAAGCAATAAATTGCATTTAATTTCGACTTAAAAGAATGAGTTAATTAACTCCTTATTTATATTAATTGAAACCAAATAGAGGTATATCACTGTTAATGATATTATTGAATAATATATTCCAATTAAATAAGAAATATATTATAATTAAGCTGCTAACTTAATTTATAGTGATTAAAATCATTAATATTTCTAACTTTAATAAAAAATATTTATATAGTTTAAATAAAACATTACATTTTCATTGTAAAAATAAAAAATTTTTTTTATAAATATTTAAAGATTATATAATCTCCTTAATATCTTCAATATTATACTCTATATATAAGCTATTTAAATTTTAAATTAATAATATAAAATAAAAAATTATTATTCATAAAATAAATCTAAATAAATAAATCTTAAAATTATTTATTTGATATAAATAATAAAAAATTGAATAACTTTTAATAATATTAAATATACCTTGACCTCTATACATTTCTATTCAACCTATATCAATATTTTTTATTAATCCTTGACTATAATTTAAAAAATAATAATTTAAACCATAAGTAGATAAATTTGGTATAAATCACATTAAAGATAAAAAATTTCTTAAATTATAAATTACTAAAAACTTATTTAAAGAATAAATTTCTATATTACTAATTAAATAACCTATAAACATACCAACTAATCTTACATAAATAACTATTATTTTTATATTAAATGATAAATAAATTATATAAGGATAATTAAAAATTATTCACATTAAAAATCTACCAGTAATTAAACTTATAAATAATAATAAAAATATACTTTTTAATATAATATAATCCTCATCATATAAATTATATACAGAAAGTAAATTATAATCATTAATTATTAAATATATTAATAAACGAATTGTATAAAATATTGTTAAACCAGTAGAAAAATAATATAAAAAAAAAATTAATATATTTAAATTTCTTATTCTTACTATTTCTAAAATTAAATCCTTAGAATAAAACCCAGCCAAAAAAGGAATACCACATAAAGCTAAATTAGAAATATTTATACATAATGAAGTTATTGGAATATATATTCTAATACCCCCTATAAAACGAATATCTTGATTATCATTTATTATATGAATAATTACTCCAGCACATATAAATAATAAAGCTTTAAATATAGCATGTGTTAATAAATGAAAAAAAGCTAATTCTGGTAATCCTATTCTTAAAATTCTTATCATCAATCCTAATTGTCTTAAAGTTGATAATGCAATAATTTTTTTTAAATCAAATTCATAATTAGCAGAAATTCCAGCTATAAATATTGTTAATCCAGATAATAATAATAATAATTTAAAAAAAAATATATCAATTAATAATATATTAAATCGAATTAATAAATAAACTCCAGCAGTCACTAATGTTGAAGAATGAACTAAAGCTGAAACAGGAGTTGGAGCTGCTATAGCAGCTGGTAATCAAGAACTAAAAGGAATTTGAGCTCTTTTAGTCATAGCTGCAATAATTAATAAAACTCTAACAACCTTCATTGAATAATCATTATTTATAAAACTTAAATAAAAAATATAATTTCAACTTCCATAATTTATTATTCAAGAAATTACTATTAAAATTATAATATCCCCAATTCGATTAGATAAAGCAGTTAATATTCCAGCATTATAAGACTTAATATTTTGATAATAAATTACTAAACAATAAGAAACTAATCCTAATCCATCCCAACCTAAAAAAATTCTAATTATATTAGGACTAATAATTAATAAAACTATTGAAAAAACAAATAATAATACTAAAATAATAAATCGATTCAAATTTATTTCAGATCTTATATATCTTTTTCTATAATAAATAACTGAAGACGAAATTATTAATACAAATATTATAAATAATAATGATATTCAATCTAAAATAATAGATATAACAATATTTATAGAATTAAAAGAAATGATTTCTCACTCTAAAAATAAAACCATATTCTTTATAATAAAATAAATTAAAAAAAAAAAATTCATTATTCTAAAAAAAAATAAAAAAAAAAATCTAATAAAACAAATTGAATAACTTTTAATAATTTAAAATGATTTCTCATATTTTTGATTCCACAAATCAATATTTTTATTAAATTATTTAAATAATTAAAATCAAATTATAAAATATTCAATTTTTAAAATTAATATATTTAAAGGCAATCAATGTAAAATTAATATTAAATATTCACGAGAAACCCCAGTATAAAATCTATAAATTCTTAAATTATATTTCCCATGTTGAGTATATGAATATAAATATAATCTATAACCTGCTCTAAAAAAAGATATTATAATTAATATAATTATTGATAATCAAGATCAACTTACTAATCTATTAATTAATCTAATCTCTCCTATTAAATTTATAGAAGGTGGAGCTGCTATATTAGAAGATATTAATAAAAATCACCATAAACTTATTGAAGGTATAAAATTTATTATACCCTTATTTATAAATAATCTTCGACTATGTAAACGTTCATAATTAATATTTACTAAACAAAATATTCCAGATGAACATAATCCATGACCAATTATTATAATATAAGAACCTAAATAACCTCAATAATTTATTGTTATAATTCCCCCAATTACTAATCTTATATGTGCAACAGATGAATAAGCAATTAAAGATTTTATATCTACTTGACAAAAACAATTTAAACTAATATATAAACCCCCTAACAATCTAATAATAATTCAAATAAAATTTATTTTTATACCAATATTTTGAAAAAGAATTAAAACTCGCAATAATCCATACCCCCCTAATTTTAATATGATTCCTGCTAAAATTATTGAACCAGATACTGGGGCTTCCACATGAGCCTTAGGTAATCATAAATGAACAAAATATATAGGCATTTTTACTAAAAAAGCTAAAATTATTGATATATATAATAAATATAAATTTATATTAAAAAATTTTATAAAATAAATAGTTAAATAATTTAAATAATCAAAAATAAAAAAAATTCCTATTAATATTGGTAAAGAAGCAAATAAAGTATAAAATAATAAATATATTCCAGCTTGAATTCGTTCAGGTTGATATCCTCAACCAATAATTAATATTAAAGTTGGAATTAATCTTCCTTCAAAAAATAAATAAAATATAAATAAATTTAATATTCTAAAAGTTAAATATAATATAATTAATAAAATAATAATATTTAATAAAAAAAAATTAATATAAAAATTATTTTTATATAATGACTCTCTTGCTATAATCATTAATATACTAATTCAAATTCTTAATAAAATTAAACCAAAAGAAATTAAATCACAACCTATTATATATCTTAAATTACAAAAATTATTAATATTTAAACTTAAATTTATAAAAATAAAAATAATTAATATTAATATTATTTGAACCAATCAAAATATATTTTTTATAAAACATAAAGGAATTATAAAAATTATTATTATTAAAAATTTTATCATTTACAATAAATTAAATCTTTTAAAATAATCATTACCATGTGTTCGAATTATAGAAACTAAAATTGATAAACCTAATGCACCTTCACAAACAGTAAATAATAAAAAAATTATCAATATATATATATCATATTCAATATAATTTAAATAAATTATTATTAAAAAATATATTCTTAATACAATAAATTCTAATCTTAATAAAACAATTAATAAATGCTTATGTTTAGAAATAAAAATCATATTTCCACATAAAAATATAATAAAAATAATAAATCACATATTTAAACTTATCATTTGTTTTTATAATTTAAAATTAAAATATTGGTCTTGTAAACCAAAAATAAGTATATTACTTTAAAAACTTCAAAGAAAAAGAAATTCTTTATCAATAATCTCCAAAATTATTATTTTTTTTAAACTATTCTTTGAAATTTTAAAAATATTTCTTTCTTTATTAATTATAATATTTTCTATTATAATATTTTTTTTTAATCATCCCTTATCTATAGGATTAATAATTTTATTTCAAACTTTATTAACTTGTTTATTATCAGGTATATTAATTAATACTTATTGATTTTCATATATTTTATTTTTAATATTTTTAGGAGGATTATTAGTATTATTTATTTATGTGTCAAGAATTGCCTCTAATGAAATATTTTATAATAATTTTTTTATAAAAATAATTTTAATTTTTATTTTTATTATATCAATTTTATTAAGATATATATATATATATAATATAAATTGATTAAATTTTACTAATAATTATGAAATAAATAACTTAAAAAATATATTTAATTTTTTCAATAATGAAAATAAAATTAATTTATCAAAATTATATAATAATTATACTCATTTAATAATAATAATGTTAATTATCTATTTATTTATTACTTTAGTGGCTGTAGTAAATATTACTAATATTTTTTTTGGGCCTTTACGATTATCAAATTAATTTCAATCTAACACTAATGATAAATAAATTTTTACCTTTACGAAAAACTCACCCATTAATTAAAATTATTAATAGATCATTAATTGATTTACCTTCTCCTTCCAATATTTCATTATGATGAAATTTTGGATCATTATTAGCACTATGTTTAATTATTCAAATTTTAACAGGATTATTTTTAACTATATATTATACTGCTAATATTGAATTAGCTTTTTATAGTGTTAATTATATTTGTCGAAACGTTAATTATGGATGATTAATTCGAACTTTACATGCTAATGGTGCTTCATTTTTTTTTATTTGTATTTACTTACATATTGGCCGAGGAATTTATTATGAATCATTTAATTTAAAATATACTTGAATAATAGGAATTATTATTTTATTTATTTTAATAGCCACAGCATTTATAGGATATGTTTTACCTTGGGGACAAATGTCATTTTGAGGAGCTACAGTTATTACTAATCTTTTATCGGCTATCCCCTACCTAGGAACAATACTAGTAAACTGAATTTGAGGGGGATTTGCTGTTGATAATGCTACTTTAACTCGTTTTTATTCATTTCACTTCTTATTTCCATTTATTATTTTAATATTAACTATAATCCATTTATTATTCTTACATCAAACAGGCTCTAATAATCCTTTAGGAATTAACAGAAATTTTGATAAAATTCCTTTTCATCCATTTTTTACTTTTAAAGACTTAATTGGATTTATTATTATATTAATATTATTAATTATATTAACACTAATTAATCCATATCTTTTAGGAGATCCTGATAATTTTATTCCTGCTAACCCTTTAGTAACTCCAATTCATATTCAACCTGAATGATATTTTTTATTTGCTTATGCAATTTTACGATCTATTCCTAACAAATTAGGAGGAGTTATTGCATTAGTTATATCTATTTTAATTTTAATTATTCCTCCTTTAACCTTTAATAAAAAAATTCAAGGAATTCAATTTTATCCTATTAATCAAATATTATTTTGATTTATAATATCTATTGTTATTTTATTAACTTGAATTGGAGCTCGACCTGTAGAAGATCCTTATATTATTACTGGTCAATTACTTACTATTTTATATTTTTCTTATTTTATTATTAATCCTATCATTAATAAATTTTGAGATAATTTAATTTTTAATTAATAATTAATGAGCTTGTTAAAGCATTTGTTTTGAAAACTTAAGAAAGAATAAATTTATTCTATTAATTTATACTAAAATTAATAACTAACTTAAAAAAATTTTTAAACCTATAAAAAATAATAAATAATTTAAAGAAATAGGTAAATATCTTTTTCAAGATAAATATATTAATTTATCATATCGATATCGAGGTAATGTACCACGAACTCAAATAAATAAAAATGAAATCAATCTTAATTTCAAATAAAATAATAAAGATATATTATAACCTCCCATATATATTAAAATAAATAACATTCTTATAAATAAAATTCTTGAATATTCAGCTAAAAAAATTAAAGCAAATCCTCCTCTTCTATATTCAATATTAAATCCTGAAACTAATTCTCTCTCACCCTCTGCAAAATCAAAAGGAGTTCGATTAGTTTCAGCTAATCTTGAAGAAATTCAACATAATCTTAAAGGCAATATTAAAAAAAAAAATCATACTAAATCTTGATAAATAAAAAATACTATCATATTAAAATTTATAATTAAAATAATTCTTGATAATATAATTAATGCTAATCTCACTTCATAAGAAATTGTTTGAGCAACAGCTCGTAACCCCCCTAATATAGAATAATTAGAATTTGACGATCACCCAGCAACTATAACAGTATATACCCCCATTCTTGTACAACATAAAAAAAATAAGATCCCTAAATTAAATCTAATTATATTAAAATAATAAGGAATTAATATTCAAATTATTAAAGATAAAATAAAACTAATAATTGGAGAAAAATAATAAGATATATAATTAGAATAAATAGGAAAAATTTGTTCCTTAGTAAATAATTTAATAGCATCTGAAAAAGGTTGTAAAATCCCTATGTAACCAACCTTATTAGGCCCTTTACGAACTTGAATATAACCTAAAACCTTACGCTCTAATAATGTTAAAAAAGCAACTCCAATTAATACCCCAATAATTAAAATTAATATTCCTAAAATTATTATTATTATATCTTTTATTATCATTTACTACATATATAATTAAATTATATATTAATGATTTCTAAAATCACTACATTTTCTCTGCCAAAATAGTTAATATTTAAATATATTAAACTATTATTAAAATTCTTTTTATATAAAATTATTTTAAATATTTAATCCTTTCGTACTAAAATATTTTATTAATTTAAAGATAGAAACCAACCTGGCTTACACCGGTTTGAACTCAGATCATGTAAGATTTTAATGATCGAACAGATCAAAAATTTTAAACTTTTGCATTTAAATTTTATCTTAATCCAACATCGAGGTCGCAAACTTTTTTTCTTATTTGAACTAAAAAAAAAAATTACGCTGTTATCCCTAAGGTAATTTTTTCTTTTAATCGTAAATTACGGATCATTTATTCACTTATCAATGTAAATCTATAAAAAAAGTTCTTTTAATTTTTTTATCACCCCAACAAAATATTTATTATAAATTAAAACTTTAAATTTTATAAATAATTCCAATTTAATTAAATATTAAACTCTATAGGGTCTTCTCGTCTTTTAAATTTATTTTAGCTTTTTAACTAAAAAATTAAATTTTATAAATTAAAAAGAGACAGTATATATCTCATTAAATCCTTCATACAAGTCACCAATTAAGAGACTATTGATTATGCTACCTTTGTACAGTCAAAATACTGCAGCCCTTTAATATATTATCAGTGGGCAGATTAGACTTTAAATTATTAACCAAAAAGACATGTTTTTGATAAACAAGTGAATATAAATTTTTGCCGAATTCCTTTTTTTAAATTATTAAACAATAAATTATTTTTATTTAAAATTATATACTAATTTTATCATTATATCTAAATTTAAATTATTAAAAAATATTTTTTAATAAAAAATTAAATAAATTTTAAATTTTAAATAAATTGAAATTATTTATAAAAAATTATAATTTTTAAACAATATAAATTTTAAAAATTTCAATTATTACTATTAAAATTCATTATAAAAATTTATTTTAAAGCTTATCCCTTAAAATATTTAATTTTAAAAATATAATTTTAATTAATTAAAATTATATTTTTTTAAAATTTAAAATTAAATTTTTTTCTAAAAAAACTAGATATATTCAAAAACGATTAACATTTCATTTCAAATTAATTATTTAAAATAATTATATAACATTAACTTTAATAATTAATTATCTCTTTTAAATTCGAGAAAATTTTTATATAAAAATAATTATTAATAAACTCTGATACACAAGATACAATAAATTAAATTTACTTTCATATAAATTTATTTTCAACATATTTCAAATTTCTTTTACAATACTAATTTTCTATAAATTTTTTTATTTTTTCTATTAAATATACTTTAACCCCCATTAAAATTATTTAATATTAAAAATTTTTTTATTATTTATACTTTATTAATTTATCCCCCTCAAATTAATTATAATATAATATCTTTTCAATGTAAATGAAATACTTTTATCAAGCTCTAATTTGTTCTTTCTAGAAACACTTTCCAGTACCTCTACTTTGTTACGACTTATTCCAACTTATTAATGAAAGTGACGGGCAATATGTACATATTTTAATTTATAATCATTTTAATAAATTAATTAAAATTACATTTAAATCCACCTTCAAATATTTATTAAAAAATATTATTCATTTAAATTTATTTATTGTAATCCATTATATTCTTAATTATAATCTGCATCTTGATCTGAACTAATTTTATATAAAAATTTTAAAATATTATTTTTATTTAAAAATATTTATTTAACAACGATATACAAAATAATAAATTAAGTAAATTTATTCGTGGATTATCAATTATTAAACAGATTCCTCTAAATGAACTAAAATACCGCCAAATTATTTAAGTTTCAATAAATTATTACCTACTATTTTAGTATTATAAATTTAATTTTTAATAATAGGGTATCTAATCCTAGTTTTTTATAAAATTTTATAAATCATAAAATTAATATAAATTTTAATTAAATTAAAATTTCACTTAATAATTTAATATTTAATTTAAATAATGATTTTTATTTATTATTTACTGATAAAATTTAAATTATTTTTTGTATAACCGCAACTGCTGGCACAAAATTTGTTAATAAATTAAATATCACTAAATCTTAATTTCTTAAATTTTTAATTTTAATTACTGCAAATTTTAATAATTATTATTAAAATAATTAAAAATTAACACTAAAATTTACATGTAAAATTAATTTAAATTAAATCCAATAAATCATAAAAATTTATTTATATATATAATTTTTTCATATAGATTTTTTTTTTCTTTTTTTATATTAAAATATTTATTAAATAATATATGCTATTTAAATTTTTATAATTCAAATAAATTATATTAAATTAATATAATTAATAATTATAAAATTATATTTAATATATTAATATTAAATATTAATATATTAAATATTTAATATATATATATAAATTAATAAATGAATTTTTAATTTAAATATATTATTGAACCGACTTTAATTTTTTTTATATATAAAATAAAAAAAAAA